ATCAACGCGTTATTGCTTCAAGAGAAGCTCCCATCGAAGTTCACTATGAATCTTGTGGTACCTATCATGAGATTTATGGACACTATCTGATAATAAGACGTGTAAAAAAAGAAATTCTTTGGATATACATCCGAACCACTATTGGTCATATTTTTCTTTATCGAGAAATGGAAGAAGCTATACAAGGTTTTTGTCGGGCCTGTTTATCTGATACCTATACCTTATGGTAGCTAAGTTCAAAAATTCTATGACACCGGGGTGACTTTGGGTCTCTCCGGTTCAACTAGGACTCGAGTCCCTGACCTGACTTTCTGCGCAATTTAAGATCGAGAAAAGGAAGTTTTCCAATCATTGACTCAAATCCATTGTCGAATCCAACTCATTTAAATAGGGAGGTACGTATGGCAGAACGGGCCAATCTGGTATTTCACAATAAAGTGATAGACGGAACTGCCATTAAACGACTTATTAGCAGATTAATAGATCACTTTGGAATGGCATATACATCACATATCTTAGATCAAGTAAAAACTCTGGGTTTCCAGCAAGCAACTGCTATATCCATTTCATTAGGAATTGATGATCTTTTAACAATACCTTCTAAGGGATGGCTAGTACAAGATGTTGAACAACAAAGTTTGATTTTGGAAAAACACCATCATTTTGGGAATGTACACGCGGTAGAAAAATTACGCCAATCTATCGAGATATGGTATGCTACAAGTGAATATTTGCGACAAGAAATGAATCTTAATTTTAGGATGACTGACCCGTTTAATCCAGTCCATATAATGTCGTTTTCAGGAGCTAGAGGAAATGCATCTCAAGTACACCAATTAGTAGGTATGAGAGGATTAATGGCGGATCCCCAAGGACAAATGATTGATTTACCCATTCAAAGCAATTTACGCGAAGGACTGTCTTTAACGGAATATATCATTTCTTGCTACGGAGCTAGAAAAGGAGTTGTAGATACTGCTGTACGAACATCAGATGCTGGATATCTTACGCGCAGACTTGTTGAAGTAGTTCAACACATTGTTGTACGTAGAACAGATTGTGGCACTACCCGAGGTATTTCTTCAAGTCTTCGAAATAGGACACTGCCCGAAAGAATTTTTATCCAAACATTAATTGGTCGTGTATTATCAGACAATATATATATGGGTCCGCGGTGCATTGCCATTCGAAATCAAGATATTGGGATTGGGCTTGTCACCCAATTCATAACCTTTCGAACACAACCAATATATATTAGAACTCCCTTTACTTGTAGGAGTACGTCTTGGATCTGTCGATTATGTTATGGTCGGAGTCCCACTCATGGCGACTTGGTTGAATTGGGAGAAGCTGTAGGTATTATTGCGGGGCAATCCATTGGGGAACCGGGGACTCAACTAACATTAAGAACTTTTCATACCGGTGGAGTATTTACAGGGGGTACTGCAGAACATGTACGGTCCCCTTCTAATGGAAAAATCAAATTCAATGAGGATTTGCTTCAGCCTATACGTACACGTCATGGGCATCCTGCCCTTTTATGTTATATGGACTTATATGTAATTATTAAGAGTGAAGATATTATACATAAGGTAACTATCCCACAAAAAAGTTTTCTTTTAGTTCAAAATGGTCAATATGTAAAATCAGAACAAGTGATTGCTGAGATTCGCGCGGGAACAACATACACTTTCAATTTTACAGAGAGGGTTCGAAAACATATTTATTCTGACTTAGAGGGGGAAATGCACTGGAGTACCGATGTGTACCATTCGCCCGAATTTAAATATAGTAATGTACGTCTTTTACCCAAAACAAGCCACTTGTGGATATTATCAGGAGGTTCATGCAAATTTAATGCAGTTCCTTTTTCGTTCTACAAGGATCAAGATCAAATAAACATTCATTCTATTTCTACCGAAAGAAGATATATTTCTAGCCTCTCAGGAAATAATGATCAAGAGAGACACAAATTTTTGAGTTCGGATTTTTTTGATAAAAAAGAAGATATGATTTCTGATTATTCAGAATTAAATCGAATCGTAGGGACTGGGCATTATCATTTCATATATTCCACTATTCTCCGAGAGAATTCATATTTATTGGCAAAGGGACGAAGAAATAGATTTCTTATTCCAGTCCAATCGATTCAAGAACAAGAGAAAGAATTAATTCCACATTCAGGTTCAGGTATCTCGATTGAAATATCCATAAATGGTATTTTCCGTAGAAAGAGTATTCTTGCTTTTTTCGACGATCCTCAATACAGAAGAAACAGTTCGGGAATTACTAAATATGGGACGGTAGGGGCGCATTCAATCATCAAAAAAGAGGATGTAATTGAATATGGAGGAGACAAAAAGTTTAAGCAAAAATACCAAATGAAAGTGGATCAATTTTTTTTCATTCCCGAGGAAGTACATATTTTATCCGAATCCTCTTCCATAATGGTACGGAACAATAGTATCATTGGAGTAAATACACAAATCACGTTAAATACAAGAAGCCAAGTGGGCGGATTGGTCCGAGTGGAGAGAAAAAAAAAAGGGATTGAACTTAAAATCTTTTCCGGAGATATCCATTTTCCTGGAGAAAAAGATAAGATATCTCGACACAGTGGTATCTTGATACCACCAGGATCGGAAAAAACAAATTCTAAGAAATCAAAAAAATTGACAAATTGGATCTATGTCCAATGGCTCACACCTAGCAAGAAAAAGTATTTTGTTTTGGTTCGACCCGTAAGCACATATGAAATAGCGGACGGTATCAATTTAGCAACACTCTTCCCCCAGGATCCCTTTCGGGAAAAGGATAATATGCAACTTGGAGTTGTCAACTATATCCTTTATGGAAATGGCAAAGCAACTTGGAGAATTTCTGACACAAGTATTCAACTAGTTCGGACTTGTTTAGTCTTGAATTGGGACCAAGACAAGAAAAGTTCTTCCGTCGAAGAGGTCCACGCTTCCTTTGTTGAAGTAAGTACAAAAGGGCTGCTTCGAGATTTCTTAAGAATCGACTTAGTGAAATCACATATTTTGTATATCAGAAACAGAAAAAGGAATGATCCGTCAGGTTCCGGATTGATCTATGATAATGCCTCAGATCGTATCAATAAAAATCCATTTTATTCCACTTATTCCAAAGCAAGGATTCAGCAATCATTTAGCCAAAATCACGGAACTCTTCGTGTGCTGTTGAATAGAAATAAGGAATCCCAATCTTTTCTAATTTTGTCATCATCTAATTATTTTTGCATGGGTCTATTCAAGGATGTAAAATATTACAATGTGATAAAAGAATCAATTCAAAAAGATCCTCTAATTCCAATTAGTAATTTGTTGGGCCCTTTAGGAACAGCCCTTCAAATTTCGGATTTTTATTCATCATTTTACCCTTTAATAACTCATAATCAGACCTCAGTAGCGAAATATTTGCAGCTTGACAATTTAAAACAAACTTTTCAAGTACTTCAAAAATATTATTTAATGGATGAAAATAGGAGAATTTATAATCTCAGTCCATGTAGTAAGATTGTTTTGAATCCATTCAATTTGAATTGGTATTTTCTCCATCATAATTATCATGATAATTATTGTGAGGAAATGCCCACAATAATGAGTCTTGGGCAGTTTATTTGTGAAAATGTATGTATATCTAAAAAAGGACCACACCTAAAAGCGGGTCAAGTTTTAATTGTTCGCGTTGATTCTATAGTAATAAGAACAGCCAAGCCTTATTTAGCTACTCCAGGAGCAACTATTCATGGGCATTGTGGAGAAATCGTTTACGAAGGAGATATATTAGTTACATTTATGTATGAAAAATCGAGATCTAGTGATATAACGCAGGGTCTTCCAAAAGTAGAACAAGTAGTAGAAGTGCGTTCGATTGATTCAATATCGATGAACCTAGAAAAGAGAGTTGAGGGTTGGAACGAACGTATAACAAAAATTCTTGGAATTCCTTGGGGATTCTTGATTGGTGCTGAACTAACTATAGTGCAAAGTCGTATCTCTTTGGTTAATAAGATACAAAAAGTTTATCGATCTCAGGGGGTGCAGATCCATGATAGGCATATAGAAATTATTGTGCGTCAAATAACATCAAAAGTCTTGGTTTCAGAAGATGGAATGTCTAATATTTTTTTACCGGGGGAACTGATTGGATTGGTACGAGCGGAACGAACGGGACGCGCTTTAGAAGAAGCGATCTGTTATCGAGCCATCTTATTGGGAATAACAAGAGCATCTCTGAATACTCAAAGTTTTATATCCGAAGCAAGTTTCCAAGAAACTGCTCGAGTTTTAGCAAAAGCCGCTCTTCGGGGCCGTATCGATTGGATGAAAGGACTGAAAGAGAACGTTGTTCTAGGGAGTATGATACCTGCCGGGACCGGATTCAAAGGATTAGTACCCTCTTCAAGGCAGCATAACAACATTCTTTTCGAAAAAAAAAAATTTCTTCGGGGGGAAATGAGAGATATTTTCTTCCACCACAGAAAATTATTTGACTCTTGCATTTCAAAGAATTGATATGGTACATCAGACCGATCTTTTCTAGGATTGAATGATTCTTAACTTAGAATAAAAAAGAGGAGGCAGATGCGTCCTTTTAACTATTTGTTTGCTATTTGATTTGTTTTGGTATGGTCATTTGATTTGTTAACTTAATAAATAATTAAAAAATTAATGTAATAAAGAAAATTACGAATAGAAAGTAATGGCTTGGCTCGTCTATAAACGACCAATCTCCGGTAGAAGAGAAGGTTCCATTGGAACAATTATTTATTTCAAGGTGCCTCGTCTCTTTTTTTTTATTAATAATAAAAAAAAGAGAGAGAGAAAGTGTGAGGAGAAATGGCAAGAAGATATTGGAACATAAATTTGGAAGAGATGCTGGAAGCAGGAGTTCATTTTGGGCATGGTATTAAGAAATGGAATCCTCGAATGGCGCCCTATATCTATGCAAAACATAAAGGTATTCATATTACAAATCTCACTAGAACTGCTCGTTTTTTATCAGAAGCTTGTGATTTAGTTTTTGATGCAGCAAGTAAGGGAAAACAATTTTTAATTGTTGGTACCAAAAATATTGCAGCGGATTCCGTAGCGCGGGCTGCAATAAGGGCTCGGTGTCATTATGTTAATAAAAAATGGTCTGGTGGTATGTTAACAAATTGGTCCACTACAGAAACGCGGCTTCATAAGTTCAGGGACTTGAGAATGGAACAAAAGACGGGGAGACTAAACCGTCTTCCGAAAAGAGATGCAGCTATGTTGAAGAGAGAATTATCTCGTTTGCAAACATATCTAGGCGGGATTCAATATATGACGGGATTGCCTGATATTGTAATCATAGTTGAGCAGCAAAAAGAATATACGGCTCTTCGGGAGTGTATCGCTTTGGGACTTCCAACAATTTGTTTAGTTGATACAAATTGTGATCCCGATCTCGCAGATATTTCGATTCCAGCAAATGATGACGCTCTAGCTTCAATTCGATTAATTCTTAACAAATTAGTATTCGCGATTTGCGAGGGTCGTTCTAGCTATATACGAAATCCGTGATTAATAATTAATAATAAGATAAAGAAATTATTAGATTTTTGAACTCCATAGATATAGATTTATGGAGTCGGTTATTATTTATTATTTCCGAATCGCACAAAAGAGATAAAAAAAAGACTGTGTGGATATTGTGTGATTAGTTTAGTTGGTATACAAAATATACAAGTTGAGTGGTCAAGTCCAAAAGGAAAGGGTTGAATCAAAATAAGTCTTTATTATTTAAAGTAAAGTTATATTTCTGTCAGAGGACAAAATGAATGTTATATCATGTTCCATCAACACACTAACGGGGTTATATGATATCTCTAGTGTAGAAGTCGGCCAGCATTTCTATTGGCAAATAAGGGGTTTCCAAGTCCATGCCCAAGTACTTATTACTTCTTGGGTTGTAATTGCTATCTTATTAGGTTCTGCCGTTATCGCTGTTCGGAATCCACAAACTATTCCAACTGACGGTCAAAATTTCTTCGAATATATTCTTGAATTCATTCGAGATGTGAGCAAAACTCAGATTGGAGAAGAGTATGGTCCATGGGTTCCTTTTATTGGAACTATGTTTCTATTTATTTTTGTTTCTAATTGGTCGGGTGCTCTTTTACCCTGGAAAATCATAGAATTACCTCATGGAGAGTTAGCCGCACCCACGAATGATATAAATACTACTGTTGCTTTAGCTTTACTCACGTCAATAGCATATTTCTATGCGGGTCTTTCAAAAAAAGGATTAAGGTATTTTAGTAAATACATTCAACCAACTCCAATTCTTTTACCCATTAACATTTTAGAAGATTTCACAAAACCCTTATCGCTTAGTTTTCGACTTTTCGGGAATATATTAGCCGATGAATTAGTAGTTCTTGTTCTTGTTTCTTTAGTACCTTTAGTAGTTCCTATACCTGTGATGTTCCTTGGATTATTTACAAGTGGGATTCAAGCTCTTATTTTTGCAACTTTAGCTGCGGCTTATATAGGCGAATCCGTGGAGGATCATCATTGACGAGTTTTTGAAATAGTCTAGTCTTTTTTTTAACTTAAACTGAGTTCGTCCAACCAAGCAATGGATGCGCAACTCAACAAGATAATTTGTTTATACTTAGGCAACATAAATATACAAATACAACAATCTAGAATAATAGCAAAAAAGATTCAGCTATTAGTAAATGATGTTAGTTCTAAAGTCTAATAATAAAAAAAGGAAAGAGATCGAAAAGATCTTTTTCCTAAAATCCGGATTTGGTCCATTTTGATTTATTTATATCATATCTGCCTCCAATGAAAACTCTCTCTTTACATTGATTGTTTTGTTTATTCAATTTCAATATTTTGAGTCCTATATTGAATAGGAATTTTTTTGATATCAATTTATGGCGTGTGAGTTTAAAAAAGCTGTTCTATAGAATGATTCCCATTTCAGTCGATTTCATTCAATTCAATGATTGACTAAAATCCAATTTTTAGAAATAAAAAATTGCATGAACTTAGCTCAATTAAATACTACTGTTTGTTATTTTTTATTTCTATGCAATGATTCGGCCTAATGAATTCGTTAATTTAGATTAGATCCATGTGAGATAATGATAAAAAAAGGGAAGAGACGAATTTACAAAAAACAAGATTCAAAAAAATGTGATTTTTTAGGAAAAGGGTTAGAATTAGGTATATGTAAGTTAATGGCTATACACTAACTCTTGCGCATCCTTTGAAGAAAAATTTGAGAATCCGATTGAATCTAAGATAGGAGTAGAGTAGTTGGTTTCCATTATGGAAGAAAGACGCGTATATGTGATAGTAGATATATACTAGTTATATATGAACTCCAAATATATCTAATCCATCGCATCGGACTGCTGTGAATTTAGATAGGGATTCCAATAGGAGTTCTTCTGTTTCGTCTTTGATTCGAAATTGAATCAATAAATAGATGAAATGAACTAAAGACAAATAATGAAAAATTCAAATAATGGGTTGGAAAACAGAAGTGAACGAACAAAGGTTGTATGTATGGATTCACAAAAATCCTGTGGATAGGAACTAAAAAAGAGATATGGAAATAGTTCTTTCTGAGAGTTCAATAATCAATATTATTACTTCAATTTTCAATTCCAAGTTTTGAGTTACTTCAGCTGGTTGAATCTTAGCGATGGAATAATTAACTCAAAACTCATTGGATGATTGTATCATTAACCATTTCTTTATTTTGGTGTGAGGAACTTATCATGAATCCATTGATTTCTGCCGCTTCCGTTATTGCTGCTGGGTTAGCTGTCGGACTTGCTTCTATTGGACCGGGGATTGGTCAAGGCACTGCTGCGGGCCAAGCTGTAGAAGGTATTGCAAGACAGCCCGAGGCGGAGGGAAAAATACGAGGTACTTTATTGCTTAGTTTGGCTTTTATGGAAGCCTTAACAATTTATGGTCTGGTTGTAGCATTGGCCCTTTTATTTGCCAATCCCTTTGTTTAGTCCTATAAATATGAGAATTCTGTATTTTTTTTTATGGATTAAGACTGACTCTTTGCTTTTTCAAAGTATATCAAGATTTCACTCCTACAATTACTTATTCGTTGGACAATAATACATGGGAAGGATTAATTTGAGGATGAGGAATTACCGTACTGACTCGCTTTCTTCCTTCCCCCTTTATCTTAGTTCAAAGGAAAGCCTTTTTAGTTTATGTTTATTTAAGGAGTATTGCAAGAACTGAGGTTTTTCGCCATTGACATGAGACCTGGTCCCTAATTCTAATAATGATCATTATTTTTGGGAATTTTTTTTCATTTCAATTAAAAAAAAATACATTTCTATGGAAATAGAATCTTTTTTTGATTCTGTATAGGTAAATTAAAATTAACAAAATAAATACTAAAATAAATAAAAAATCAATAATCAATATATAAATATACAGGAAAAATAAAAAAAGAGTTGAAAGTGATATAATACAAAAAGGGACAGAGTTCTTTTTTTTTAGTCCATCTAAAAGAAAATAGGAGATCATATGAAAAAAAATGTAACCGATTCTTTCGTTTCCTTAGGTCACTGGCCATCCGCCGGGAGTTTCGGGTTAAATACCGATATTTTAGCAACAAATCCAATAAATCTAAGCGTAGTGCTTGGTGTATTGATCTTTTTTGGAAAGGGAGTGTGTGCGAGTTGTTTATTTCAAGAATAGGCTGGATCCACCCAGCTGTACTTTTTTTGTTAGAACTAGGAAAGAGTGCATGATCCCGCGAATTACTTCTGAATAAATTAAAAAATCATATTTAAGAACCATAGCATTTCGTGATTCATTCATTGGTATATCGACTTTGATTCTCTATTAACCAATAATTTGTGACCATTAATATGGTTAAAGCCAAACTGTTTGAAGTTCAGATGCAGCATAGTACTCTTTCTACTACTATGTTTAGTTTATAAATACATAGGTTATAAAGAGTTTTTTTTATACAATACAGAAATCAAAACGAATAGTTCGAATTTTTTTCGATATAAAACACTCATGTCGATAAAATGATTTGGGTCTTTTTTACAATGCCGAATTGATGACCTATGTATAAAGTGAGAAGAATTCTTTGGATTTGAAAGAAAAAAAAAGAAACAACTTTGCTGACAATTACAATATGAAATATTAGAAATTTTCTATTAATTCTGAATTCTATATTATACAAACAAATATATATATTTGATTTGATATATTTCTATATTTGATATATTTTTGTCAGAAGAATCCTCCGAATATTTGAGTATTGGATTATGATTATTGATCAGTTTCAATATTGTGAAATATGAACAGAGATCAATATTTTGAAATAGGAATAGATAAAAGGGGGAGAGGATAGGCTCATTACGTGAAAAATAGAAAAAGTATATAATATATGGGAATTCATTCTCTCTCAATTAAGTAATTGAGCATGAGAGCCAAATGAATCGAAAGATTCATGTTTGGTTCGGGAAGGGATTATGGAATTTTGGAAATGAAAATGAATGGAAAGATAATCTACTTTCATTAAGTGATTTATTAGATAATCGAAAACAGAAGATCTTGAATACTATTCGAAATTCAGAAGAATTGCGAAGGGGGGCTGTTGAACAGCTGGAAAAAGCCCACACCCGCTTACGGAAAGTGGAAATGGAGGCAGATCAGTATCGAGTAAATGGATACTCTGAGATAGAACGAGACAAATTGAATTGGATTAATTCAACTTATAGATTTTTGGAAAAATTAGAAAGTTCCAAAAACGAAACCATTCTTTTTGAACAAGAAAGAGTGATTAATCAAGTCCGGCAACGGGTTTTCCAACAAGCTTTACAAGGAGCTCTAGGAACTCTGAATAGTTGTTTGAATAATGAATTACATTTACGTACAATTAGTGCTAATATTGCTATGTTTGGGGTGATGAAAGAACTAACTGATTAGCCCCTTTTTTACTA